GATCCTGAGCCGCCATCCAAGCACGAATACCTTCGTTTAAAAGAATATTTTTTGTGTAGAAAGTCTCAAATTCAGGATCTTCCGCTGCACGGATTTCTTGGGAAACAAAGTCATAAGCGCGTAGGTTCAGAGCAAGACCCACTACCCCAACAGCACTCATCCATAAACCGGTTACTGGTACAAATAGCATAAAGAAATGTAACCAACGTTTATTGGAAAAAGCAACCCCAAAGATTTGGGACCAAAATCGATTAGCAGTGACCATCGAATAAGTCTCTTCGGCTTGAGTTGGGTTAAAAGCACGGAATGTATTTGCACCATCACCATCTTCGAATAGAGTATTTTCCACAGTAGCACCGTGAATAGCGCATAGCAGAGCCGCACCTAATACTCCGGCAACTCCCATCATATGAAATGGGTTCAATGTCCAATTATGAAATCCTTGGAAGAAGAGGATGAATCGAAATATAGCTGCTACGCCAAAACTCGGTGCAAAGAACCAACCAGATTGACCCAGTGGATAAATTAGGAATACGGAAACAAAAACAGCGATTGGACCAGAGAATGCAATTGCATTATAAGGTCGCAATTGAACAGATCGAGCAATTTCGAATTGACGTAACATGAAACCTATTAGTGCGAAAGCACCGTGGAGGGCAACAAAAGTCCACAGACCTCCTAATTGACACCAGCGGGTAAAATCTCCTTGTGCTTCAGGGCCCCATAATAGCAACAAAGAATGTGCTAGACTGTTCGCAGGAGTAGAAACTGCAGCAGTTAAAAAATTGCAACCTTCCAAATAAGAACTAGCTAATCCATGAGTATACCATGAAGTTACAAAAGTTGTACCTGTAAACCAACCCCCTAAAGCAAAATAAGCACAAGGAAAGAGCAATAGACCAGACCACCCTACAAAAACAAAACGGTCCCTTCGTAACCAATCATCCATAATATCAAATAAATCATTTTGATCTTTGGTAAATCTACCAAGGGCTATAGTCATAGTGATTCTCCTGTTCAATTACTTTAACCATTTTCGAACATCTCATGTTAATTTTAAGGCATATGATAGTTCAATTATCTATGGACGATTTCTCCTTCAACACCTCTTTATTTACAACGGGTTTCGAAGATATAAGCTCTTTTTTCTATTAAGCCACAAAAAAACTTAGGTAAATCCATAAACTCGATCGATTTCATGCTTATTTAGAATATTTAAATCCTGAGCTGTCCTATGATATGTCAGTCAGAATCTTTTAACGAACCAAACCAAAATAACAAAAAATCTCCTATTTTTTCCTACTATTAAATAGAATATGAAATAATGGTATACTTCAATTCATAATCCTTTTCTTCCATTCCTTCATTATTGTATTGACAAGACAACAAAACAATATTGATTGGATTTTTAAGTCAAGAAAAGATATTTCAAAATCGATTTTTTATATGTAGTAGAAAGGAATAACAATTTATTTCTATGAAATAAATATCGAGTAAATCGAGTAACAAGAATATTAACTCGTAAATATTCGCAAATTCTTGCTTTACTGTGGTCTAAGGAAATCAAAAGAATCCGCTTGTGCTTATAGAATCTCACTTCTTATCTATCGAATTTATATATCAGAATAGCTGATATAGTCATTATTTAATGAGTCAGGTCTATTTACTTTTTATTTTTTTTGAAGATAGCTTATTTTCTAAGATTTTTAAGATAGTTTCATTTTTGAAGAAGAATGTGGAAAGAAATAATAACACTTTTTTGGTTTGCAAATAAATAATTGAATATTTCAAATATTTAAGAATATATCGGTTACACCTTCTAGAAGACCGAATTGAAATAATAAAACATGAAGAGGGTTATGTCACTATGGGCAGATTATTCCTAAGAAAATTCAATTACTCATAATTAGTCATTATGATAACGACTATCCCATTTTTGAAATATAACAAAAAAACTGCAAAAAATTCAAATTCATTATATGACTTATTTCTTCTAAAAAAAAAAGAGTTTGCTTGAAAACAAGGTATAAAACTTGAGTTTAGTGGAAAAGGTTCTTCCTTGGATTTGAACTGATGACTTTCGGTTTCAAAAACCCTTTTCTACCATATGAAAAGGCTAGTATGATTTCAGAGAATGAGAACTGGGGTTATTGTCTATGTCGATTGTTGACCTCTCTCTAGCTGGGAAGATGGTGGTTTACCTTGCGATGTTACTTTATCGATCAGATTTTTCAGATTTTCTATGAATTCTTATTAGTCCTAAGGAAAAAACCTTTTTCTAAAAATATTATTTGTTTTTCAATACAAAAAAAATATCATTCAATGTTTACTGCTGAAAAAGATGTAATCTTATGAAATTAGTAGCAGAAAGAGCCCTTTATTAGATTTGAACTGATGATCTACACCTTACTATGGCGTTACTCTACTACTGAGTTTAAAGGGCATAGAAATTCAATTAATGAATTAGCCATTTTCATTTTTCATTAGAAGAGGTTTGTATATAAGGTTCCCAAAATCTCTTTTTTATTTTAACATATATATTATTATATAGAAATTAGAAATATATTTATAGAATCTATTTATCTATAATAAATAGAATTCTAGTAAATAATAAATAGAATTCTAGTAAATTTTTAAGACTTGCATAAAATGTATACTCTATAGTAAACAATATATGCCTATAAGGCATAAGAATTTATTCAGAAACAATCAATTTTTTTATAGCAAAATAGGGTAAATTTTGAATTTCTTATTCTTGTTTATTTTCTTTTTTTTTTTTTTTTATGAAATAAAATATATAATGAATTGGTTCAAGTCCGAACATCCCACTTTTTTACTTATTATCATGAGTCATAACAATATTCACTTGATTGAAAGATGTACTAATCCCACATTGATATCAATTAAAGATATTTTATTAAATTGGATGATAAAGAATTTTATACTAGGAACGGAAAACCCGAATCTTTATGAAATAGAAAAAGTAATAAATATATTTGATCTGAACATCAAATGAAGCAACGAGTTCCGATTTAATTCAATTAAAATTGAAGTACAAAGAAATTGTACTCTTCTAGCAGACCCATTAAATAAGTACTTGAATTGAAAGAATCCTTCAACCTATCTCTTTTCTCTTTTCATTAGATTTTTTCGTTATAATTTAGCATAGGATAATTTATGAATGAACTATCCAATTAAAAAATTCTACGCAATCCTAACATAAAACTAGGAAATACTTTTTGGATCAAATCATAAAAAAAGAAACTAAAAAATGGGATCAAAAATATGATCAAAAATATGATGACAAAAATGATCAAAATAGAAAGAAAAGTAATAGAAAAGTCAGTCTATTGACAGTAAAAAAATACATATTATAATTTGAGTACTGACTGATGACGACGTGTGGACAGATTCGCCCTCATCGTCTAGTGGTTAGGACATCTCTCTTTCAAGGAGGCAGCGGGGATTCGATTTCCCCTGGGGGTAAGATAAAAAGTTGATATTAATTTCTCAATAAACCTAAGATTCATTCTCCCAGGTTTACTAAGAAACCTGGGATTAATTCTTCCTTAAACCTAGAATTAATCCTTCCACCCAGGGTCGATGCCCGAGCGGTTAATGGGGACGGACTGTAAATTCGTTGACGATATGTCTACGCTGGTTCAAATCCAGCTCGGCCCAATAAAGTTACTTTATGAATACATATGTTATATATAAATGATATAATAGAATTGCCTTAAATATTTGAGATTTTTTTTTTGAAATAAAAGGTCAAACCATTCATTAAATTAATGGGAAGACTTCATGTATTTATATGCATATAAAATATGAATTCTCATTAATTTTTATTTCGAAGTTCTAAGAATAAAGTCTACTCCTCTTACAGATAAAAAATCTGTTATTGAGTAAAACAATAACAGATTACTAGTAATCTGTGCCACTCTCACTATAAGTCTATATCCATATGTGAATATGTTTTGAACATTTGTACAGCTGAATGGGATGATACTCATATTACCCTTATGAATATGTATATCATACACCTTGCTTTGCTGGGATTGTAGTTCAATTGGTCAGAGCACCGCCCTGTCAAGGCGGAAGCTGCGGGTTCGAGTCCCGTCAGTCCCGAACTAGAATCCGGAATATTCATCCATTTTTCTTTCCTTTTTCCACGAAAAAGGGAGGCAGAAAACAAGCAAGATCTAAATTCTCAAAATTATTGAAATGATTTATTATTGGACTGAATATCTCTTTTGTTTTCGTTTTGCATTTATCACCCAGACAAATATTGATCAGAAATCTCATTTTTTTTGACTACTATCTATTGATTGATAAGGTAGAGATTTCTTATATATTGATTCTACGAATCAATAGTATTCATTTATATACCATCGACCCTCATCGTACTTTTTTTTCGACTGTTCTTGATCAATGAAATGATAGTATTTTATATATTATATGATAGTATTTTATATATTATATAATATATAAAAGTTTTTTTTTCTTTCTAAAAATTTGAGAAAAATAAAAAGTTTTATTCTTTGTATTTTTTGATCAAAAAATAAACTTTGTATAATTACCTTAACAAAATAAAGTACTTTTCATATTAAACTACATCTCTTTTAGTCACGATTTTTTTTGTATTGATTGTATATGCTTAATATTCTCATTCAAATACAAATAACAGACTTAATTTGAAATTTATAGATTTCATTCCAAATCCGAAAAAGGAGAGACTTACTAACATAAAAGAGAAGACCAATACTTTCTGTTAATTTCTTGGAATATTTGATTTTTTTGTCTCTTCTTTTTCCCATCGTACTTCTAGTCTTTATTTGGATATGTGTGTGACTGACCTATATCATATAAAAATCCTTAATCGCATTTAATTGAGAATTATAAGAAATTGAAAAGTATAAAAAAAGTAAAGATAATCTTATTAAGATAAGCAAGACAAACAGTAGGCTATAAGACAAAAAAAGTAGAAAAGGACTAATCCAATAAAAAAATCCCATTTTCAAATTAGTATGGGTAAAAGATCTTCCTATACTACATAAATTATCAACGATGAATCGATTTGATAGATCAGATATTAAAATAAGGATCCGATTCAAAATTATCAGGATGCAAGCAAGCCATCCTATTGGATTTCATTTATTTATAGTAGTTTAATATCTCCTTTCTATGGGATTATATCCCGAGTTATTGCAAAAACAAAAAAAAAAGGAAAAATGAGATTATGGAAATAAATATTCTCGCATTTATTGCTACTGCACTGTTCATTCTAGTTCCTACTGCTTTTTTACTTATTATCTACGTAAAAACAGTCAGTCAAAATGATTAATTTGACTCAAACTTGAATTGGAAATTCTTATCAATTCAATCATTAAAGAAATAAAAGAAAGGGATTAAAAAAAAGAGAATCCTAAGTCTTAAGTAAAACGAATGATCAAATTCGAATTATCTACTGCGATAGAAAGAAGTATATTCTATTGCAGTAGAGAGTTTTTTCTATTGGTTATAGATTATCTTGTTAAAGAAAGACAAGCTATTATTGAAAAAAGCTTAGTAAGATGATTGATGTAAAAGGATCAAAGAAACAATTGATATAATTCGATTACTCGATTGATTTATCAAAAAATTCTCCTAATTCAAATTAAAGTCCACTCCTTCCCCATACTACAAGAGAAAGTGAAAATGTAAAGACTACCATTAAAGCAGCCCAAGCAAAACTTACTAAATCCATGTGATTTGTGTCTCCTATATTATATGAAGTAATTATTCCATTATTGATCAATAATCATAGTCCAATTAATAGTGGAGAGTCAAAATAGGATTCGAATTTCTAAGGCTATTGATAAACCAATAAAAAAATAGAAAGTGCTTAATACTATAATACTAGATAGAATTAAGCCTTAAGAACAAATCTTACATACAAACTCTTTTCTCTTTTTATGAAAAAAAAGATATTCAAATGTATTAACAAGATACAAAATTATCCATTATTGTATATCTTAAATATTTTGTATTTAAGATAAGCTTATTGTCTCTCTTTCTATGAAAGAAAAACAAGGAGCTGTCACTACAACTCTTAAATCCATTCCTTTATTTTTTTGAATTTCACTGGACAAGTTTTTCTATTTTCTCGAACTAGGAATTCAAAAAATAAAGTATCAAGAAATTCTTTGTCCCTAGTTATACAGGATAAGAATTTCTCAAATTTTATTTTTATTAGTAGGATATAGAAAAAATTGAAAGTATCTTGTTGAAAAGGCGACACCCAGATTTGAACTGGGGATAAAGGATTTGCAGTCCCCTGCCTTACCGCTTGGCCATGCCGCCAAATCCAATCCAAAATCGATAAAAATAATTCAATTCTTTTTTTTTAATTTGCTTATCTTTATTCCAAAAAAAGGGTGAGGATTTCTGGTTTTTATTGGATTAATTCAATTGAAATCATTTTCGTTGATAAATTCTATTTTCAAAACACATACATACTCTTTCAATTAAGAACTTCTTCTCTTTATCTATTGAAGAATTCTTCAATAGATAAGAAAAGTATTTCCGGTGATAGATTCCAAAATTTAGGTCAAATTGGAACCCTTAGCTAGAATTTTTTGGAATTCTAGTTATTCTTGTCTTGATTTCCTTTTGGATTTTTTTATCTTTCTTAAAGTAACAAAAAGTAACGAAAGATTCTTCAATTTCAATTGAAATTGATATCTTCTATTTTGTTTCATTTCCTTAATGGGATAAACAAAATCAAATTGATTTATGACTAATTAGTATCAATTACTTAAGTCAAATCTTTTTCAATTAGGAATTATAATCAATTTTGAATTTATATGTAAACCTCAGAACAGAAAAAATTACATAGATTCTAAGTCATTTTCTTTCTTATTTATAATATTCCTAGCTAAAGCAAATTCTTCTTTTATTTTGCACTGCATCGAAAGTATTGAATACATTAAAGAAATTATGAAGGTTATATCATCTTCCATTAAAGCATATATATAATGTGTTATTTGAGATATCTGCTGTAGAAGTAGGTCAACATGTCTATTGGCAAATAGGAGGTTTACAAATCCATGGCCAAGTACTTATCACTTCTTGGACTGTAATTAAATACTAATTTATCAATTCTAGGATATTATTAATAATAGACAATAAAATACTCCTAATACTTACAAAACAAAAAGATTTTATGAATTTTTTTGAACATAATACAAAAAATATATATGATGATACAATTTATTTTTTTTTTTTAGTATCTTACTTAACTTTAGTCGATCTTATTTTTTTGATCCTTTAATTCAGTTTTAATTTATATTTATAAAATGAAATTCTCATAAAAAAAAATAATAAAATAAGGATAAATTTGTATGTCTCGTTATGGAGGACCTCGTTTAAAAAGAATATATGATCATAGAGAAAGAATGAAGGGAATATCTATATCTTGTCGAGTCAATTCGATTCCTTTTGAGAGATATGGATGTGCTCTTCAAGCACTTGAACCTGCCGAAATTCCGATTAAACAAATAGAAGCAGGACGATGGGCAATGGAGCGCTATCTCCGTCGTCGTGGAAAACTCTGGGTACTTCCCCAGAAACCTCCTACAATAACGACTACTGAATCCAACTGGGATTATTCAGATAAAAAAAGTCCAAGATTGATTGTATCCGTATATACCGTATACGTTATATCACCTGGTGATATACTTTATGAGATAAGTGGAGTATCAGAAACTATTGCTAGAAGAGCTCTGGCACTAGCTGCTAACATAATGCCTATACAAACTCAATTTTTTTATATTATAACTTATGGAGTTAACTAAAATCTCATAAGTGGAGTATCAGAAACTATTGCTAGAAGAGCTCTCACACGAGCTGTTTACAAAAGACACTACCTGGTTACACAATGCCGATAAAAACTCAATTTATTTATATTAAATAAATCGATATATGGAGTTAACTAAAATTTCATGTGATTTAGCAAACAGAATAAGAATTCCATCATTACTTGATTGTTCTCTAGATAGGGAGTCGATGAATAGTAAGCAACTATGGGATTTTTTTTGATAAGAAGCTTCAGATTAGGATGATTTGGAATGGAAATGGCGGAATGGCCACAATACCTGGGTTTAATCAGATACAATTTGAGAGCTTTTGCAGATTTATTACTAAAGGCTTGAGGGAAGAATTTGAGAAGTTTCCAGAAGAAAAAATCGAAGATATAAATCAAAATTTAGAATTTCTATTATTTGTGAAAAGATATCAATTGGTAGAACCCTTGATAAAAGAAAGAGATGCTATTTATGAATCACTTACATATTCTGTAAGATTATATGTACCCGCGGGATTAACTCGAAAAACCAGTATAAAAATGCAGGAACAAACCGTTTTTATAGGAAACATTCCTATAATGACTTCGTTAGGAACTTTTATAATAAATGGAATATATAGGACTGTAATAAATCAAATATTGCAAAGCCCTGGTATTTACTATCGTTCAGAATTGGACCATAAGGGAGTTACTGTTTATACTGGCACCATAATATCAGATTTTGGAGGAAGATTCAAGTTACACATGGATAGAAAAGCAAGGATATGGGCACGTGTGAGTAGGAAAAAAAAGATATCTATTCTAATTCTATTATCAGCTATGGGTTCGAATCTGAAAGAAATTCTCGAGAATGCTTGTTACCCTGAGATTTTCTTGTCTATCCTGGACAGAGAGAAAGATAACAACCTCTTTTTTAACATTAGTTCAACAGAAAATGCTATTTTGGAGTTTTATAAAAAGTTACGTTCTATAGAAGAGGACGATATAGTATTTTCAGAGTCCATATATGAGGAGATACAAAAGAAATTTTTTAAACCAAAAGAAAAATGCGAATTAGGAAGGATTGGTCGACGAAATATGAACCGGAGACTCAATCTTGATATACCTCAGGACAACATATTTTTGTTACCACGGGATATATTGGCTGCTGTTGATCATTTGATTGAAATGAAATGGGAAATGGGTACACTTGATGAAATGAAATGGGAAATGGGTACACTTGATGATATGAATCACTTGAAGAATAAACGTATTCGTTCTGTAGGAGATCTCTTACAGGATCAATTCAGATTGGCTCTCTCTCGTTTAGAAAATACGATTCGGAATACTATACGTGTAGCAATCTCTCATAATAAATGGATAAAAAGTCCTCAGAATTTGGTAATTTCAACTTCATTAACAACTACTTATGAATCGTTTTTTGGCCTCCACCCCTTATCACAAGTTTCCGATCAAACAAATCCGTTAGCACAAGTAGCTCATGGGCGAAAATGGAGTTTTTTGGGTCCTAGAGGACTAACAAGTCAGACTGCTAGTTTTCGGATACGAGATATCCATCCTAGCTACTATGGACGTATTTGTCCAATTGATACATCCGAAGGTATTAATGTTGGACTTATTGGATCCTTAGCTATTTATGCACGGATTGGTCGTTGGGAATCTATAGAAAGTCCGTTTTATAAAATATCTGAGAAAAAAGAAGGACAGATGGTTTATTTATCACCAACTCGAGATGAATATTCTATGATAGCAGCAGGAAATTCTTTGTCCTTGAATCGGGGTATTCAAGAAGAGGAGGTTGTTCCCGCTCGATACCGTCAAGAATTCCTTACTATTGCGTGGGAACAGATTCATCTTAGAAGCATTTTTCCCTTCCACTATTTTTCGATTGGAGCTTCTCTTATTCCTTTTATTGAGCATAATGACGCGAATCGAGCCTTAATGAGTTCGAATATGCAGCGCCAAGCAGTTCCGCTTTGTCAGTCGGAGAAGTGTATTGTTGGAACTGGTCTAGAAGGCCAAACGGCTGTAGATTCGGGGTTTTCAGTTATAGCTGAGCATCAGGGAAAGATCTTTTATACTGATAGTCACAAGATCTCCTTTTCAAGGAATGGGAATACTGAAAGTATTCCGTTAGTTAAGTATCAAGGTTCCAACAAAAAAACTTTTCTCCATCAAAAATCCCGGGTTCAGGGAGGTCAATGCGTCAAAAAAGGTCAAATTTTAGCGGATGGTGCCGCTACAGTTGGTGGGGAACTCGCTTTAGGAAAAAACCTATTAGTAGCTTATATGCCGTGGGAGGGTTATAATTCTGAAGATGCGGTACTAATTAGCGAACGCTTGATATGTGAAGATATTTTGACTTCTTTTTATATTCGGAAATATGAGATTAAAACTTATATGACAAATCAAGGCGCTGAAAGAATCACTAAGGGAATACCCCATCTCGAGACTTATTTTCTCCGTAATTTGGATAGGAATGGGATTGTGATGCTGGGATCTTGGGTAGAAACCGGTGATATTTTAGTAGGTAAATTAACGCCAACAGAGGATGAATCGTTCCCAGAGGACAGATTTTTAGGGGCTATGCTTGGCACAGAATTATCTTCTACAGAAGAAACTTCTTTAAAACTACCTATAGGCGGAAGAGGTCTTGTTATTGATGTAAAATGGATTGAGAAGGACAGTTCCAGTGATATTTTAGAAATGGTTTCTGTATATGTCTTACAGAAACGTCAAATCAAAGTAGGTGATAAAGTAGCTGGAAGACATGGGAATAAAGGTATCATTTCTAAGATTTTGCCTAGACAAGATATGCCCTATTTGCAAGATGGAACACCTGTTGATATGGTCTTCAATCCCTTGGGAGTACCTTCACGAATGAATGTGGGCCAGATATTTGAATGCTCACTTGGATTAGCAGGGGATCTCCTAAAGAGACATTATCGAATAGCACCCTTTGATGAAAGATATGAGCAAGAGGCTTCGAGAAAACTAGTGTTTTCTGAATTATATGAAGCCAGTAAACAAACAAAAAATCCATGGGTTTTTGAGCCCGAATACCCTGGAAAAAGCATAATATTTGATGGAAGAACAGGAGATCCTTTTGAACAACCTGTTCTAATAGGAAAGTCCTATATCCTAAAATTAATTCATCAAGTGGATGATAAAATCCATGGACGTTCTACCGGGCCTTACACACATGTTACACAACAACCCGTTAGAGGAAGGGCCAACCAAGGGGGACAACGCGTAGGAGAAATGGAAGTTTGGGCTCTAGAAGGATTTGGTGTTGCTCATATTTTACAAGAGATGCTTACTTATAAATCTGATCATATTAGAACTCGTAAGGAAATATTAAATACTATGCTTATTGGAGGAAGAACACCTAATCCTCAGGATGATGTTCCAGAAACTTTTCGAGTACTCGTTCGAGAACTACGCTCTTTGGCTCTAGAATTGAATTATTTCTTTGTATCTGAAAAGAACTTCCAGATTCATAGGAAGGAAGTGTGATCTGAATTAATCATTATTTCAATCTTATTTTATGATTAACCAGTATAAACATCAAAAACTTCAAAAACTTCAAATTGGACCAGTTTCTCCTCAACAAATAAAGGCTTGGGCGACCAAAATCCTACCTAATGGGGAAATCATACTTGGAGAGGTAACCAACCTTCAGACTTTTCATTATAAAAGTAAGAAACCAGAAAAAAATGGATTGTTTTGCGAAAGAATCTTTGGACCCATAAAAAGTGGATTTTGTGCGTGTGGAAAATATAAAGAGATTGGGGCTGAAAAAGAAAACCCAAGATTTTGTGAAGAATGTGGAGTAGAATTTGGTAACTCTCGAATACGAAGATATCAAATGGGGTATATCAAACTCGCATGTCCAGTGACTCATGTGTGGTATTTAAAACGTCTTCCTAGTTATATCGCAAATCTTTTAGATAAATCCCTTAAGGAATTAAAAAGCCTAGTATATTGCGGTGTGTGATTTGATCAAAATTCTCATTTAACAGGTTTGAATTGAGAAACTGTCATCCCATTCGATCCAATTGGGATGCCCTGGCTCTGACATGTGTTTTGGAAGAAATAACATGAAACTTAGGATTTTGAGTATATTCTATACTTCCAATTGAAAGGGGAATTAATCCATGGTCCATTCTGTAATAGATAAACAGGAATAGCTAGTTATACCTTGTGAAAATCTTTTGAAATGGGGTTTTATTATTCCATTTCTTTCAGAGAAAGATTTTGCTTAAGCAAGCAAATATAGTATGGTTACAGGAGTTTATCTATCGCATATATGCTTCAAGGGATATTAAGGCATAACCGTCGAGGTGAGTAGGGACCTAAAAGATTAAAGGGAATGAGATATAGACAAATAAATCCCGTATGAATTCAAAAATCAGAGATCTTTATCAGAAGTCTTTAAGAGAATTCATCAGGGAAGTAGACTACTCAATAATTTGACATTCTCATTTCATTCATCAAATTCAAGTAAAGAAAGAATGAATCAATGAGAGATTGGTTTTTACTGGGAACTTGAGTAAAGAGTAGTTCTTTTTCAGTTTTTTTCGAAAAAGTATAAAAATAAGAAAGAACTCTTTTTTTCTTTATTTAGTTAGTGCAACTACTTGAGCCGGATGAGAGGAAACCTTCACGTCCGATTTCAGAGGGGGGAATCCTATAGGAACCTATCTTGATTCTTCTTTTGCTAGGCCCATAGCTAAAAAACCGACTTTCTTACGATTAAGAGGTTTATTCGAACATGAAATCCAATCCCGGAAATACAGCATTCCACTTTTTTTTAGTACTCGGGGCTTCAAGACATTTCAAAATCGAGAAATTCTTATAGGAGCTGATGCTATTAGAGAGCAATTAGCTGATTTAGATTTGCGAATTATTATTGAGAATTCATTAGTAGAATGGAAAGAATTAGCAGACTTATTAGCAGACTTAGCAGACGAAGAATCTACTGAAAATGAATGGGAAATAAGAAAAATTCAAATAAGAAAGAATTTTTTGGTTAGACGTATGGGATTAGCTAAACATTTTCTTCAAACAAATATAGAACCTGAATGGATGATTTTGTACTTATTACCAGTTCTTCCTCCCGAATTGAGACCCATTATTCAAATAGATGGGGGTAAGCTAATAAGTTCGGATATTAATGAGCTCTATAGAAGAGTTATTCGTCGGAATGGTCTTCTTAGCGAGTTATTAGTCCCACGTGTATGTTCGGACAAAGAGGTTGTAGATTCTCAGGTCAAATTATTACAAGAAGCTGTAGATATACTTCTTGATATTGGGTTCCACGAACCAAGTAAGGATGGTTTTAGTAAAGATAAAGTTTACAAATCTTTTTCAGATATCATTGGAGGGAAAGAAGGAAGATTCCGCGAGACTTTGCTTGGTAAACGGGTTGATTATTCAGGGCGTTCTGTCATTGTTGTGGGTCCTTCTCTTTCATTACATCAATGCGGATTACCTCGAGAAATCGCAATAGAGCTTTTCCAAGCATTTCTAATCCGTGATCTAATTAGGAAACATTTCGCTTCTAACACAGCGACTGCTAAAAGGCAGATTAAGGAGCGGGAAAAAGAACCTATTGTATGGGAAATACTTCAAGAAATTGTGCAGGGGCATCCTGTATTACTGAATAGAGCACCAACTCTGCATAGATTAGGCATATTGGCCTTCCAACCCATTTTAGTGGAGGGGCGTGCTATTTATTTACACCCATTAGTTTGTAAGGGTTTTAATGCAGACTTTGATGGAGATCAAATGGCTGTTCATTTACCTTTATCTTTAGAAGCTCAAGCGGAAGCTCGTTTACTTATGTTTTCTCATACAAATCTGTTATCTCCAGCTATTGGAGATCCTATTTGTGTACCAACTCAAGATATGCTTATTGGACTCTATATATTAACCATGGGAAATCGTCGAGGGATTTGTGCAAATAGGTATAATCTATATAATTCCAGAAACTATCAAAATGAACCAGTTGACAATATAAACTCTAAATATAATAAAGAAAAAGAACCTTATTTTTCTAGCTCATATGATGCACTTGGAGCTTATCGGCAAAAAAGAATCAGTTTAGATAATCCTTTGTGGCTCCAATGGAAATTAAATAAAGATCAACCTTTTATTGGGTCAAATGAACTTCCCATTGAAGTTCAATATGAATCTTTGGGTACTTCTCATGAGATTTATGGGCATTATCTTATAATAAGAAGTGCAAAAGAAGAAATCCGTTGTATATACATTCGAACCACTCTTGGTCATATTTCTTTTTATCGAGAAATAGAAGAAGCCATACAAGGGTTTAGTCGAATTGATACACTATAATTGATACACTATTTCAATTCAAAAATTAGATTAGGTCATGCCCCTTCCCAGGCGGCGAAATCCCGGGTTTTTCCAATTTCATTAATTTCTTTATTTCTGAATTTCTGCATGAATCCAGAGTAAGATAAAAGATATTCTATCTTCGAATCACTAACTCATGTCTATTGTCGAATACTACTCAAATAGAGGAGTAATTATGACAAAAAAAGATACAAAACAAGCCTTTTACTACAATAAAGTCATAAATGGAACTGCTATAAAACGACTTATTAGCAGATTAATAGTGCATTTTGGAATGGGATATACATCCTATATCCTAGATCACTTAAAGACTTTAGGTTTCCATCAAGCCACTACTACATCTATCTCATTAGGAATTGATGATCTTTTAACAATGTCATCGAAACAATGGTTAGTTCAAGATGCTGAACAACAGACTTCTATTTTGGAGAAACACCATCATTATGGAAATATACATGCAGTAGAAAAATTACGTCAATCTATTGAAATATGGTATGCCACAAGTGAATATTTGAAACAAGAAATGAATCCAAATTTTCAGATGACTGATCCTTCTAATCCAGTCTATTTAATGTCTTTTTCGGGAGCTAGGGGAAATGCATCTCAGATACACCAATTAGTAGGTATGAGAGGATTAATGTCAGATCCCCAAGGACAAATGATTGATTTACCCATTCAAAGCAATTTACACGAAGGACTCTCTTTGACTGAATATATAATTTCTTGTTATGGAGCTCGCAAAGGAGTTGTAGATACTGCTATACGAACAGCAGATGCTGGATATCTTACTCGTAGACTTGTTGAAGTAGTTCAACACATTGTTGTACGTAGAAGAGACTGTGGTACTATCCGAGGTATTCCTGTGAGTCCTCAAAATGGGATGACAGAAACCGTTTTTATCCAAACACTAATCGGTCGTGTATTAGCAGATGATATCTATATTGGTCTACGATGCATTGCCACTCGAAATCAAGATATTGGGATTGGACTGGTCAATCGATTTAGAACTTTTCAAACACAATCAATATATATTAGAACTCCTTTCACTTGCAGGAGTACATCTTGGATCTGTCAATTATGTTATGGTCGGAGTCCCACTCATGGTGATTTGGTTGAATTGGGAGAAGCTGTAGGTATTATTGCGGGTCAATCGATTGGGGAACCAGGAACTCAGCTCACATTAAGAACTTTTCATACTGGTGGAGTATTCACAGGTGGTACTGCCCAACATATACGAACTCCTTTTCATGGAAAAATCAAATTCAATGAGGATTTGCTTCATCCCACACGTACCCGTCATGGGCATCCTGCCTTTCTGTGTTCTACAGATTTCTATGTAACTATAGAGAGTCGAGATATTATCCATAATGTGAGTATCCCCTCGAAAAGTTTGATTTTAGTTCAAAGTGATCAATATGTAGAATCAGAACAAGTTATTGCTGAGATTCGTACCGGAATGTCTACTTTTCCTTTTAAGGAGAGAGTACAAAAACATATTTTTTCGGAATCAGGAGGAGAACTGCACTGGAGTACCGATGTCTACCATACACCTAAATATAGTAACGTGCATCTATTACCAAAAACAAGCCATTTATGGGTATTGGCAGGAAGTCCTTGCAGATCCGATAGAGTGTCTTTTCCGGTACACAAGGATCAAGATCAAATGAATGTTGATTCTTTTTCTGTTGAAGAAAGATATATTTCTATTTCTGACCCCTCAAAAACTAATACAAAAGCTAATAATGAACTAAGATATAAATTGTTGAATACTTCTAGTAAAGGGGAAATTGTTGAGCATTCACCGACTGATCAAATCGTATCGAACAATCATTCGAATTTCATATATCCTTCTATTTTGCAAGAGAAGTCTTATTTGTTGACGAAAAAGCGAAGAAACCGATTAATTATCCCATTAAAATATGATAAAGAAGAAGAAAAAGAACTAATATCCTGTTTTGTTATTTCGATGGCGATACCTATAAACGGTATTTTCTATCAAAATAGTATTCTTGCTTATTTTGATGATCCACGATACAGAAGAAGTAATTCGGGAATTATTCAATATGAGATCGAATCAATCATAAAAAAAGACGATTTGATTGAGGATCAAGGAATAAAAGAATTTCCGGAATACCAGATGTTAATTGAGGATCAGGAAATAGAAGAATTTAGTCCGGAATACAAAATGTTGATTGAATATCAAAAATATAAAATGTTGATTGAGTATAAAAAAATACAAGAATTGACTTTGGAATACCAAACATTGATTGAGAATGAAGGAATAAAAGAATTTCCGGAATACCAAATGTTTATTGAGGATGAAGAAACAGAAGAATTGAATCCGAAATACCAAAAATTTATTAAGAAAAAAGCAATAAACGAATCTCTGGAATACCAAATGTTCATGAAGGATGAAGAAACACAAGAATTGAGTCTGGAATACCAAACATTGATCGAAGATCAAGGAACGCAAGAATTGAGTCCGGAATATCAAAGATTGATCGAAGATCAAGGAACGCAAGAATTGAGTCCGGAATATCAAAGATTGATCGAAGATCAAGGAACGCAAGAATTGAGTCCGGAATACCAAATGTTAATATTGATTGAGAATGAAATTTTAAAAGAATTGAAAGAATACCAAATGTTAATTGAAGATCAAGAAAAAGAAGAATTAAGTCCGGAATATCAAATGTTAATATTGATTGAGAATGAAATCTTAAAAGAATTGAAAGAATACCAAATGTTAATTGAGGATCAAGAAAAAGAAGAATTAAGTCCGCAATACCAAACATTGATTGAGAATGAAGAAATAAAAGAATTGACAAAATACCTCAAGTTAATTGAGGATCAAGGAACACAAGAATTAAGTCCGCAATACCAAACATTGATCGAGGATCAAGGAACACAAGAATTAAGTCCGCAATACCAAACATTGATCGAGGATCAAGGAACACAAGAATTAAGTCCGCAATACCAAACATTGATTGAGAATGAAGAAATAAAAGAATTTACAGAATACAAAATGTTAATTCAAACATTGATTGAGAATGACGAAATAAAAGAATTGACAAAATACAAAATGTTAATTGAGGATCAAGGAACACAAGAATTAAGTCCGCAATACCAAACATTGATCGAGGATCAAGGAACACAAGAATTAAGTCCGCAATACCAAACATTGATCGAGGATCAAGGAACACAAGAATTTAGCACGGAATACCAAACATTGATCGAGGATCAAGGAACACAAGAATTTAGCACGGAATACCAAAGTAAAGTGGATCCGTTTTTTTTCATTCCCGAAGAAGTGCATATCTTACCGAGATCCTCTTCTATAAGAGTCCGGAACAATAGTATCATTGGCGTAAATACATGGCTCACTTTAAATAAAAGAAGCCGAATGGGTGGATTAGTCCAAGTGGAGAAAACAAGAAAATATATTGAACTAAAAATCTTTTCTGGAGATATTCATTTTCCAGATAAGACATCCAGGCAGAGTGATATTTTGATACCACGAGAAACAGAAAAAAAAAAATTCAAAAAATCGAAAGATTGGATCTATATTCAAGGGATCACACCTATCAAGAAAAAGTATTTTGTTTCGATTAGACCTGTAATTACATATGAAATACCTGATGAGATTGATTTAGCAACACTTTTCCCTCAGGATCTCGTGCAAGAAAAAGACAATCTCCAATTTAGAATTGTCAATTATTTCCGTTATAGAGATAGCAAGTCAATTCGAATAATTTGTCTTAAGACTATTCAATTAGTTCGGACTTGTTTAGTATTGAATTGGGACCAAAAACAAAATAGTTCTTTAGAAGAAGAGGTTCATGCTTCATTTGTTGAGATAAAGACAAATTATTTAATTCGCAATTTCATCAAAATTGAGTTAATTAAGCCCTCACATATTGGAAAAAGATATGAAAGAGCAAGTTCAGGATTCATTCCTGATAATACATTAGATCCTATTCCTGATAATGTATCAGATCGTAGCAATATCAATCCTTTTTATTCCAAGACGAAAATGCAATCATTTAGTCCATCTAGTCAACATAAAGGAACTATGGGTACTTTGTTAAATCGAAACAAGGATTATCAATCTTTTATAATTTTGCCATCGTCTAATTGTTCTCAAATGCATCGATTCAAAAAGAATACTGTGAGAAAAAAAAGGAATCCCCTATTCCCATATATATTTGTTTTTGGTCCGCTAGGTGCTATTGTATCTAAAATAACGAATTTTTATTCATTTTTTAATTTAGTAACTCATAATGAGATCTTATTAAATAAATATTTTGATTTTGATAATTGGTTTGATTTTTTTGACAATTTGAAAGAGGTTTTCCTGCTACTCAACATAGATCATCGCCTCCTTATTATACTATATATAGAAAATCCTCAGTTTGATCCATGTGTCATCGCATCTTTTTTGGAACAGATTTTCAAAGTATTGATTCAAATCTATAATATATGTAGAATACTTCAACCTGAGGTTGCTGAATACTGTTTAATAGATGAGAATACCAGAATTTACAGTCCGGATCCAATGATAGGCTTCTTTTTGAACCCATTCAATTGGAATTGGTGCCCTTTCTTTCACGACAATAGTTGGGAAGAGACATCGACAAAAATAAGTCTTGGACAATTTATTTGCGAAAATTTGTGTCTTTTTCAAGACGAACCATATGTCAAAAAATCTGGTCAAATTGTAATTATCAATCTTGATTCTTTAGTTATAAGATCAGCTAAGCCCTATTTGCTCACTTCAGGCACAACCATTCATGGTCATTATGGGGAAATCTTTTATAAAGGAGATGCATTAGTTACATTTCTATATGAAAAATCGAGATCTAGTGATATAACGCAAGGTCTTCCAAAAGTAGAGAAATTTTTCGAAGCGCGTTCGATTGATTTACTATTGATAAACCTAAAAAGGAAGGTTGAAGGTTGGAACGAGCGTATACCAAGAATTCTTGGAGTACCTTGGGTTTTCTTCATTGGAGCTGAGCTAACCATAGCCCAAAGTCGTATTTCTTTGGTTAATGAGATCCAAAAGGTTTATCGATCTCAGGGGGTACATATCCATAATAGACATATCGAGATTATTGTACATCAAGTAACATCAAAAGTCTTGGTTTCAGAAGATGGAATGTCTAATGTCTTTTTACCTAGAGAGTTAATTGGGTTATTGCGAGCGGAACGAGCAGGACGCGCTTTGGATGAATCAATCTTTTATCGGGCAATCTTATTGGGAGTAACAAGAGCCTCTCTAAATACTCAAAGTTTCATATCTGAAGCAAGTTTTCAAGAAACCGCTCGAGTTTTAGCAAAAGCTGCTCTGCGAGGTCGTATTGATTGGTTGAAAGGTCTGAAAGAAAACGTTGTTCTGGGAAGAATTCTACCTATTGGTACCGGATTGAAAAAAAAAGTGCATCCTTCAAGACAAGATAAGAGCTTTGCTTTAGAAAAAAAAATAGAAAATCTATTTGAGTTGGAAATGAAAGATATTATGTTACATCATAAAGAATTATTATGTTCTGACATGACAAATAATCTAGATTCTCATTTATAAAAAAAAATCTTTCATAAGATTTCATTATCATTAACTTAAATGAAAACGGATTCATTTCTTACCTTAACTATTTTTTTTTTAACTAATCTGATTATGGATTTTTTGATCAATCGAGTCAGAGTCAATCAAATCAAATAAGTAATTCTAAAAATTGTTTAGGATTTGTGTCATGCATCAATGGTAAATTACCGGTAGAAGGTT